TTTTTTATCTTGTTTTCCTTGCAAAATAAATTATTTCTATGCACACCATTCTGATTCTTTAAATTTAAATTGAAAGAAATTAGAATTCTCAATTCTCTACGACGTCTAGACGATAAAATTTTTTCAGGAACAAGCAAATCAAAATTATTTTTGTCTCTATTTAGAGTTTTTATTTTATGTCTTGAAATGGATTCATCAAAAGTATTCTTAGCAACATTTTTGGGGTTTCGGTATCTTTGATTACTTTGGTGCTTACTTTTATGAACCAAGGAAATACCTATGATTTGATACATAAAAAACTGTCCGTCATTTTTTACAGATAGACGGGCAGGTTCCATAATTAATATTCCCTTTTTCGTTAATTGTGTAAGATTTAAACGCCTCCTCATTATATCCAGATTCATTTCTTTCCTTTGAATATAGGATATAGTAATTTTTCTTACATTTATGAGGCTAACCAGCAGACCATATATCTGGATATTATTCAGCATTTTTTGATTCAATTGATTCAAACGTCCAGTCCATCTTAATTGCAAAGGAAAATCTCCTTTAAGGAATATTTTTAGTTTTTCAATGGATTCTAAAAAATATTCTTCAATATTGTTTTGATTCTTTAATTCAAAATATTGTTTTGAATTTGATGGACTAAAATTAAAAAAAACCTCATCCTCCTCTTGTTTTCCCTCGATATTTTGATTTTCAATAAAATTTGGATTTATATTCAAATTAAAAAGAAGTAAGTTCCTTGGGATAAACCAAGGTTTCTCTTTATATTTATGATAAAGTATCACAAACTCTGGAAAGAAAAAAACTTTCGGATTCGACATGAGGCGATTTAAGATTAAGAATTTTTCATTCATTCCCATCCAATCAAAAGACATTCCCATCCAATCAAAAAAGACCTTATTGTAATTAATTTCAGAATTTGAATCAATTGGAAGATAAAAAAGACCATTACCTTTATTATTAAGTTTATCCCTGATTTGGTCCTTTTTAGGTTCAACCTCAATATTTGTACTAAATTTCCAACCCAAATATTTTCTATCTGTATTTTTTTCCGTATATATAATATCACTTTTTCCTAGATAATTCTTGATAGGATTGAGTATGCTAAAAATTTTTTCGTTATTTCTGTTGGAATTTTCTTGATTCTTATTTGTTTCTAATGATGATCTATAAATAGAGGCCTTCTTCTTAGTTTCAGAATGAATATATTTATATGATAAAAGATCATATCTATAGTTTTTTTGAAAATTTTCCTCTTTATTTGGTAATAAATATACTTTCGAATTTTGTTTTTTTTTTGAATCAAATAATTGGTCTTTTTCATAGGAATACCATTTATTTAAATCCTTATTTTGAGACGTATGGCATTGATTTAGTCCATTTCTCCATTTTTGTGGGATTAATCTAGACCATGTAATCTGCGATAAATCGTATTGATAATGACCTCTTAACCAGTTTTTCCATGGATTCATTCCATTATTTGGAAGTTCCTTATGTCTTACTTCGGAATCAAATATTCCTTGTCTTCCAAAAAGATCTTTTATTTCATTCTTAAGAAAAAAAGAAGGTCCATTATATTGAAGAAGAGATCTTAACTTATTGAAGTTAATAACTTGGGTTTGTGATAATTTAAAAAATACATATTTTTGTGACAAGTAAGATAAATTAAAAAAAATATGTGACTTCCGCTTACTATTTCTAAGATTATCAAAAGCCTTTTTTATAGTCATAGGCGAAATGAAGTCAATTTGATTTTTTTTTGTTTTATTAATCCTTTCTTGATCTTGATTTATTTCATTATTGTCAATGTATTTATCAAGAATTTTTTTGGTTGATTCCATACAAATTTGTAGAGTGATTCTGCGTATATTAATGATACATAGAAAGATATCTATGTATATTTTTTCAATGAAAAATTTAACTATTAATTCAATATTTTTTCTTTTTAATATTTTCCAAATTTTTGGGGGTGATTCTCCATTATTATTTTTTTTTATTCCCGGCGTTACTTTTTTTTTTTTTTTTATTATTTCTATTTGATTTCTGATTGTATTTCTTCTATCAATTCTATGTTTCATTTCTTCTTCGGCCTGTGAATAATTTGTCCAACCTGTAGATCGATTTTGAGTAAGTGATTCATGAATTAGCTGAGTGCTGATTATAGAATCCTTTTCTGTTTGAGTTTCACTTGATTCATATATTTCTGTCGGTATAAATAATGGAATTTTATTTTCTTTTAAAAGTTCTTTTATTTTTTGTTTTACAAATAAAACTGCTTTTGATTGTTTTTTTTTTATTTTTTTTAAAACTCTTCGAACTCTAAAATTCAATTTTCTTATTTCGACTTTATAGTCTATATCTTTAAAAATGGGTTCAAAAAAGGAAGGTGTTTTTCGAGGAGGACCAAACGGATATTCTGTTTCCTTTCCTAAAACTGTTAAAAAACAAGAATCAAAATCATCTTGTTGCTTTCGATCTCTATCAGAGAGTCGTA